GAAAAGCTCCAGAAGATGTTAATCGTAAATAAGAAGATTGTTTACGAAGAAAAACTAATACAAATTCGCATTCAGATACATAAGAATTATATGGGAACCTAAATAGTCTTTTATTTTCTTTTGAAAAAAAAAAAATAGAATTATTCGGAGTAATAAGACTATTCCAATTATGATATTCGTGAAGAAAGAATCGCAATAAATGTAAAGAAGGAACATCTTGGATCCAGCATTGAAGGATTTGAACCAAGATTTTCAGATGGATGGGATAAGGTATTAGTATATCTGACACATAATTTAAATGCGATAATTTGTCCTCCAAAAAGGGAAATATTGAATGAATAGATCGTAAATTCAAATTCTGAGATTTTGGTATTTTTTTTTCTTCAAGGGAAGATACTAATCGCAGCAAGAATGGAATTTCCACAATGACTGCAAAACCTTCCAATATCATCTGAGAATAAAAATGAAAATAAAAATAATTGTTGTACCCAACGAATCGATTTTGGTTAGAATCGTTAACCGAATAAATCAAATAATTCTGTTGATACATTCGAATAATTGAACGTTTCACAAGTACTGAACTAGATTTATTGTCATAACCAAAAATTTCCGTGGATTCGTAAAAAATCGAACCATTTAAACCACGATCATGAGCAAATGTGTAAATATACTCCTTAAAGAGAAGCGGATATAGAAAGTGTTGTTGCCGAGATCTATCTTTTTCTAAATATCCTTGTAATTCTTCCATTTACATTTCTACTTGAACCAGAGGCAGGACCCATTTCATTTTTGGGGTTATCAAATGATACATAGTGCAATATGGTCAGAACAGGGTATATATTATGTATATAATTACAGTAAGAAAAGAATATATATCCCACAAACAAAGGAAACAGGGGAGTCCAATCAACAGATCTTTTTCCTCTCCTTTTCTATCCAATTGGTTTATGTTCGTTATAATTACAAGAGGGTCAAAAATCCTTTATTTTTGCAACTCGATCGCTCTTTTGACTTTGGAATAAATTCTCTTTATCAGTATACTGTTTCTTCTACACATCCGTCTCCAATCCATAATAAAGAATAATTAGGATTCATTAAAAAAAAAAGAAAGAAAATCAATGGTCCACTCACAAAAGAACCCACCCTTTCCCGCATCAGGCACTAATCTATCTTTAACGTCTAATTAGATCGGGTAATCATTCAAATTAAGAACAAAAGCTCGTTGCTTTTTATTTCACCAGAATTAGAGCCATAGGGCTCTATCCATTTATTCACTAGACCCAACTGTAAATGTGAATTTTTTTTTTTCACTTCCAAAAAAAAAAAATTTGTAACGATCCGGTAAGGATAAACTCAAAGTTCTACTTTAATTAAATAATAAATTAAATAAATAAATTAAATAATTAATTAAATAATAATAAAAATAATAATAATATTTTATTACGACATGCTGTTTTTTCCATTCATTACCTTTGAGGATCAGTCGTGGTCTTATAGACTCTACCAATAGTCTGGACGAATCTGTTGCTTCATCCAAATGTGTAAAAGATCATAGTCGCACTTAAAAGCCGAGTACTCTACCGTTGAGTTAGCAACCCGAATAAAATAAATAGGATATGTAAATACGGTCAAAATAAAAAAATCAATTGAATTGCACTGCACGACCCCGTCAAAACATTGAACTAGAACAAATCGAAAAGAAAGATTTGTTGATCAATTAAAAACACCAAAATATCAAAATGGACAGATCGGATTAAACAACAACAGATTCCCAATAGAGATGTCAAAATTGTGACAAACCACCATTTTCTTTATCAATTTTCTTTTCTTTTTCGTTAAGAAAATACATCTTGTATGCCAGTAAATCCGGCAGGGCAAACCCATCATTTGACTGAAGTGAAGGAAAGAAAAAACCAATATGGGGTGGAGATAAACGGATCTATTTATCTACGATCGAATTATATTTCTTCGATGCACCATTGTCAATATGAATCCAATGTTAAGAAAACAAATTTAAGTAAATCAAATAAGGACTTGTGTTGGATTGGCACAACATAAACATAAATAATAAATTTGGATGAAAAAAATACGAAAGAGGTAAAGTAAAGAAAAAATCTCGGGTTTATTCAATCAATAGAGGTACGATAAGCAAGATTAACCCCCTGTTTGTTGGTGGATTCCCGCAACAAACAAAACAAGAAAAATAAAAAAAAAAGTAAATTAAGTATGAATACAGCAAGAAAAAGGCAAATTGTGTGTAAATAATTACACAAAGATAGATACTAGTTCCCCCCCCTTTTTTTTTTTTATTTATTAATTTTGTTTTTTTCCTTTAATTAACTCGAATCGAAGTTCTTTCTTGAAATAATTCCGCCTTCCTTAAAATATCACAAACAGTTCCCGTAGGTTGAGCACCTTTTTCAAGGAAATATAGAATAACAGGAACATTTAAATAAGTTTGATTGTTTATCGGGTCGTAAAAACCTACTTTTCTCAGATCTCTTCCTTCTCTTCGGGATCGAACATCAATTGCAACGATTCGGTAGATGGCTCATTGGAATAGATGTAAATAAACAATGCCCCCCCTAGAAACGTATGGGAGGTTTTCTCCTCATACGGCTCGAGAAAAAAAGGATTCTAAATTTCTGTATATGTATATGTATATAATGGCAAATGGATCCATAAAATCATGAATTAGACTATGATTTGAGTCGTTTTTTTATTCTTCCTTACAGAAAAAAAGAAATCTCATTCGTACTCATAACTCAAGTTGGGTAATTCTGACAGAGTTCGAAGGGAAACCCTTAGACATTTATTGAGCCGTCTCTAACCTCTTTCGTTTGTCTCATCTCGAATCTATTTTTATTCCTCATTCTGATTCAATTGTTGAGACAATTGAAAATAGTGTTTACTTGTTCCGGAATCCTTTATCTTTGCTTTGTGAAATCATTGGGTTTAGACATTACTTCGGTGATCCTTACTCCTTTCAAAAGAGCAGCAACATACCTTTTTGTTTTTTGTTATTTTTTTCTATACTATAGAAATAGAATATGAACGGTGGATTCCCTTGTGATACACTTTTGATCGAAATAGTTTTACCAATTCTGAAAAATTTTACTTTTTATTTTTCAAACTTCTTTGATTTTTCGATTTTTTTAACCTTTCGATTTATATATTGAGGATATACTTACAAAGTTGGTCTAACTTATTGATAGTTACTAACCCTAGATTCTTCCCCCTGATAAACGAATCAATCCTTTCTGCTCGAGCTCCATCATGTACTATTTACTTACAACCTAACACAAATTAGGTTCCTAACAGAGCAGAACAAACTATGTCGAGCTAAGAACATCTTCATTCCTATAGAAAATGGTGGATGTAAGAATCCACAGCCGATCATGTCCTTCAAGTCGCACGTTGCTTTCTACCACATCGTTTCAAACGAAGTTTTACCATAACATTCCTCTAATTTTATTTCAAACCGGTATGTAATTGATTCAATATGGAATCATGAATAGTCATTGGCTCAACCGGTGTGTGTATACCGGTATATAATAGTACATACTTTCTATCTATCTATCTATGGATAGATAAGTATTTATCCGGGGAAGGCTCGGCAAGGATCCAATTTATTTAACTCTATATTCTATCATATGAATGAAACATATTTCTAAAAAAGACGAATAAATAAGTTTGCTTAAGACTTATTTACATCTTAAAAAGATTGTTCGGGACGATCAATCATGAAGGATCCATTTTTCTCGAACAAATAAACTATAAACCTCAAAAGAAGAACCTTTAATATTAATAGATTTGCAATCCCGGAACAAAATCAATTATTAATAAAACTTTTTTATTTTATACAATACGGATTTTGTTTTACTTCAGGTTCAAGAATTTTTCTTTTCCATCAATTTCATAAAGTCAAGTAGATGCAATATACGAATTTCCCCCCAATCGCTACATTACATTGATTTCCAATTATTCATTTGAACCGGATAAGATATAAGATGAACTAGATAAAATACAAAAAAATGGGGTCCAGATCAATTCGTTTTTACTATTTTTTTCCCACACCGGCTTTAGAAGTTTTAAGACCAGTGATGAAATTAGTACCAAAAACTCCCTACTCTTTAGTCTCCACATAGACTGTGGAATTGGGATACCCCATTTATTTACTTTAGGCTTTTTACCCTTGGTAAGGGAATAAAGAGGCCTTTCTTTCATTCACATTTCAATTCAGAATGCTTCATGTGAGAATTGACATTTCATAGATATGGGACATAAAGTTTCCATAAGTAACTAACTTTAAAATGAATATTGAGTAGTACGAACATATCCTGAATGTGAATGATAAACCCAGAATTTCTTTTTTGAATTCAAAAAAAAAAAGATATTTATTTCCACCCACATTTGACACTTGATTACGTTTGTGAGAAACCAAATAAAAGAAAAAATATGATTCTAAGAATCATTCTTAGAATTCAGAACAAAAGATTGTTCTCGTTAACAATTTTATGTTTCATGTGGGATACGATGTGATCCCATCTTTCGTTTCTGATGGAAACGATCTGGGACGGAAGGATTCGAACCTCCGAGTAACGGGACCAAAACCCGCTGCCTTACCGCTTGGCCACGCCCCATTTCGAATTTCTATTCGACACTAATAAACATTAATATTGGTATTGGTTATTCGTCAATTCCAACCCAATAAATAAATACATTGGGGATATATTGTTGCTAGGATTCAACACATGTAGATATAGAATCAAAAAAATTCATTGATCATTACAGGGAATTCAGTTAAGATATTGTATGAAAATGGAATTCCTTGTATTCTCATTTGAGAATGGAAGGAAAGATTTTTATTTGAGAGAGTTCGAAAAAAAAGAAAGATTTTTTGACTTGTCTTTTTTTTCCCTTATAAAAAAAACTCAATCAGAATAAAATTATCTAATCTACAAGAACGAAATTTTGTTATGCTTAATATCTTTAGTTTAATCTGCATCTGTCTTAATTCTGTCTTTTATTCGAGTAGTTTTTTCTTCGCCAAATTGCCCGAAGCTTATGCCTTTTTAAATCCAATCGTAGATGTTATGCCTGTCATACCTGTACTTTTTTTTCTCTTAGCCTTTGTTTGGCAAGCTGCTGTAAGTTTTCGATGATTTAATACTCTGCTAAATTCATGATTTATTCGATAAATAAAAATTCGAAAAATTGATAAGACCAGATAAGTCTTACATTATGAACCCTCGATTCAAAAATAGAAATTCTTGTATATTGAATAACCGCAGCGATGAATTTTGATCAACTTATTTCCTCGTTCTGACCTTACAGTGAGCAAAGACTTTATTAGGTTGCCTACAATACCTAATTATTCATATGACAAGAAATTTTTGATAACGAAGGAATCAAAATCTTATTCCAAAGAAATTCGTGAAAATGACTTTCTTTTCAAAAAACACTTCATTTTTGGGGGGGTGTCATGTCAAAACAAAATAGTGTATGCGGTAAAGTAAAAAATAAGTAACCTATTCCCTTTTTCAAAAAAAAAGATCTTGGAGATTGTGTAATGCTTACTCTCAAATTATTCGTTTATACAGTAGTGATATTCTTTATTTCTCTCTTCATCTTCGGATTTTTATCTAATGATCCAGGGCGTAATCCTGGACGTGAGGAATAAAAAAAAGATATTTTTCGTTTTTCCTGCTTTTTCTAAATTTTTTTTTCTTATGATTTTATCTATTCCATACATTTACCTATGATAAAATCAAGGGATCGAAATTCCTTCGAATTCGAAAGTCTCAAGTAATAAGAAGAAGCGGAGAGAGAGGGATTCGAACCCTCGGTACGAATAACTCGTACAACGGATTAGCAATCCGCCGCTTTAGTCCACTCAGCCATCTCTCCCCATTCCCATCCCCGTTTAAAAATGGAAAATTTTTTATGTGATGTGACACGTGAAGTAAAGATTGATAAAAACCTTCGTTTTACTTTTTTATTTATCTATTTTTTTTTATATATATATATATTTTATATATTCTTTTATTTATATTCTATTAAATTATATTCTTTATTTTTTATAAATATATATATATTTATAAAAAATATAAATTAAATAAATTTTTATAATAAATAATATATTTATTTATAATATTTTTTATAATAAAAAAAAAGATATAAGATAAAGATATATAAAATATTATAACAATTATATAACATATATAAATAAACATTATAATATAACTTATAAGTTATTTTATTATAAACTTATAAAGATATATAAAAAGAACAATAAAGCAATATATATCTATATATAGGATAAAAAAATATATATATATAAGAAGAAATTTGATCAGGAATTCAATTTAGATAATGATTCGAAACGGATATCCCCCATAGAAAAATACCCTACTTCTTCTATTTTGTACGAAAGGTTTATTCCCCCGGCTTGGTTTAAGTACTGGCCGGGCCAGGCCAGTATTTCCATAGATAAAATGATTTAATAATGATTTGATATCAATCAAAAATACTTGTTGAAGTGTCATTTCTTATTATTAATACTTAATATTATATTAATACTTAATCTTAATATTATTACTTAATATTATTAATATTAATTTCATATTATTAATATGAAATTAATATATTTTTTTTTTTCTTTTTATCAATTTATTACTTACTGGAAAAAGAAACTGGAATAAAAAACATATATATATATATATTTATTATGTACATATATATGTACATATATTAAACAATAAAAAGTATTAAAATGAAAAAGAAAAAAAAAAAATATCAAATATTAAACACACATATTTATTTATAAACGTAGTTATAATATAACTCATTTATTTGTTCAAGAGACAAGCTTTATTTGAACAATTGAGATCCAATTGACCCGAATTCTTAATTCATAAGTAAGATCTGGCAGTTGAAAGAGAAGTTGAAAAAAAAAAAGAAACCATGTATGCAGATTTCATCCTTTCTATGATCCAGCTTCAATGATTCTTTCAGACCGGGACTGTCAGTAATGACTTCGTATCAAACGAAAAGAAAAGTATAATATAACTATAACTTTTTTTATGTTATTTAAGTAAGCTTTCTGCTCTTCGCCTATTTAAGTCCCCGGCGGGACGAAGCGTCAACGCTAAAATTTTCATGATTCTGATGCTATCTTGATTGCGCCTCACTCTTTTGTTCGACAAATGGTCCATTCATATACAATAATAAATATGTAGCGGGTATAGTTTAGTGGTAAAAGTGTGATTCGTTCTATCAAAAACTTAAATAGTTAAGGGGTCTTTCAGTTTTTTTCATATTCCGATCAAAAACTTTATTTCTTAAAAAGGTTTAATCCTTTACCTCTCAATAGTATATTTGAGGAAGAATATACATTCTCACGATTTGTATCCAAAGGCCGATTAGAAATTGAATAAAAAAGATTGGATTATGGATATGGAGTCGCGAAGCATAATTTTTTTGGATTGGATTAACTCT